TCAAGTCACACACTCCCATAATCCATTTTATCTTCGGAAAATTCACTTCAACTATGAGTGTCAAAAAAATAATACATTTTTGTAGAGTTGAAGAGAAATATCCCAATACATGTCTTATTTTTTTTTCAATAATCCATATTTGTAGCAATGAAATACTAGTGTTCCTACCCCAAGTGATAGATGATTGATTCCAAGATGGTATATATTCTTTATAAAGGACCAGAAATACCTTGCTTACGTATCATTGGGAAGTGCATTAACATAAATACGGCGGTAAGAAGAGGTAATACAAAAGTGTGTAAACTATAAAAACGAGTCAAAGTGGATTGTCCTACACTAGCACTTCCGCGTAATAACTCTACCAGAGGCGAGCCTATTACAGGAATAGCGTCTGGTACGCCTGTTACAATTTTGACTGCCCAATAACCAATTTGGTCCCGAGGTAAGGAATAACCAGTTACACCAAAAGATGCGGTCAATACACCCAAAACCACACCTGTAACCCAAGTCAATTCACGAGGTTTTTTAAAGCCGCCGGTGAGATACACGCGAAATACGTGCAGGATCATCATTAGGACCATCATACTTGCCGACCATCGATGAACTGATCGGATTAACCAACCAAAATTAGCTTCAGTCATTATATATTGAACAGAAGCAAAGGCCTCCGTAACGGTCGGACGATAATAAAAAGTCATAGCAAACCCGGTAGCTACTTGTACTAAAAAACAAGTAAGCGTAATTCCCCCTAGACAATAAAATATGTTGACGTGAGGAGGAACATATTTACTAGTTATATCATCGGCAATTGCCTGAATCTCAAGACGTTCTTCGAACCAATCATAGATTTTATTGAGATAGGTAAATCAAGGGGACCCCCCCGGAGAACCGTATATGAAAATTTCATCTCGTACGGCTCAAACAGAAACACCCAAATACTAGTTCTAACGGATGTGTGTAATATAAAGTTTGAAATTTATTAATTCTATGATTTATGATTCAATTTTTTTTTGAAGATACTAAAGAATAAAAATCCGAAAGCTCTTCTTTGTGGTTATAATGCCAAAAAATCAAGTCGGCTCATTCGTCTATATATTGATCGTTATAGGCCTCTTGAATCTTCTATTTACCTATTTTCTTTGGTGTTATTTATGTGTAATGCGGCTTTACTGCTGTTTTCTTTATTATTGATAGGAATTCTCTTGTTAAGACCCTATGAATTGATTAAAACCTCAGATTCATACTAAAACCACGATGATTCAATAAAACCCTTTCAAACTAAGTCTAAGTCCCAAAATTCCCTGAGTAAGAACCATTGGATCATCACTTATTCAATGAATAGATATAATGACTAAAAATCCAAACCAAAGAAACCTTTGTTTTGTCCTTTGATCAAAATAAGCATAAACGAAAGTTTGAAAGAATAAAAATATTTCTATTTATAACTTCTAACTCTTTGAAAAAATTTTTTGAAGTCCGGACACGAGGTCTGACTATTAAGTATGAATCATAGTTCTAATAGTAATCTATTTCATATATTCCGTGCTCCAGATACTAGAATGAATATCCGACGAAGTAAAACCATCTCTATCAAGATGACAGACCCATTCTCTGTACTATCCATAGGATCATTTATACCAAGTCACACACTCATATTCCGGAAATACAGAAACAAAGAAATTCCACGGTCAAACTACCAAAATAGAATGGGATAAAAATCAGAAACCTAAACGCTTCACTTTGTATTGAAAAAGCCAGTTAATGGTTCTTGGGAATCTAATTCATTGAAATTCCATCCAGTAAAATGGAAGAATTATAAATCTCCAAAATAATAGATAGGAATATCGCGAATAGAGCCATTGCGAGACCCATCAAAGGAGTAGTTCCCCACCCAGGAGCTACTTTACCATATTCTGAATTCAATGGTTTCAATAAACTCCCCGCATTAGTTCGTTTTGGGCGGCCAGATCTAGAACTACCTTCAACGGTTTGTGTAGCCATAATATTTTATATTCAGTAAGATCTGTTGACTTTGTATACCATTCCGTTGTAAATAAATGATCTTATCATAGATCCATTGTGGTCTTAAAACTTTATAATGTCTTAAAACTATATAATCATGGAAACAGCAACCCTAGTTGCCATCTTTTTATCTGGTTTACTTGTAAGTTTTACTGGGTACGCCTTATATACTGCTTTTGGGCAACCCTCTCAACAACTAAGAGATCCATTCGAGGAACACGGGGACTAGTTGAAGTACGGATCCTCCCAATATTGGGAGGATCCGTACTTCAATTGAGATAATGACAAATCATTTCACCTTTTTAGTTGGAACTTTAGGCGGGTCTCGAAAAAAGATAGCGAAAAAAATTATTCCTAGAGTTGAGACTAAAAGGAATGTATAAACCAATGCTTCCATAGATTCGATCGTGGTTTACAATTATAGCTTCCATACCTGTTTATTTGGGATCGCCTCCCGGATAAATAAAGAACAAGAGTCAAAGAAAAGGCAGTGATTCAAATCAAGATTTATCTGGTACCCCATCTAAAAATCACAAAAAGAAAATAAAAATGAAAAGTAACAAGTAACAAAGCATATTGTATCAGACTACTTGTCTTCTTGTAGTTGGATCTCCAAGTTTTTGGAATGCTCCAAATTCCACTTGAGCATCTAAATCTGGATCAATACCAGCAAAAACATCTCGAAACAAGGTTCTAGCACCATGCCAAATGTGTCCGAAGAAGAAGAGCAAAGCAAACGAAGCATGTCCAAAAGTAAACCAACCCCGTGGACTGCTACGAAAAACACCATCGGATTTCAAAGTAGCACGATCTAATTCAAAAATCTCACCCAATTGAGCACGTCTAGCATATTTTTTCACAGTAGCGGGATCGCTATAACTGACTCCGTTGAGTTCGCCGCCATAGAACTCGACAGTTACACCTACTTGTTCGACACTATATTTAGATTCCGCCCTTCTAAAAGGAACATCGGCTCTAACAATTCCGTCTCCGTCTACCAAAACAACCGGAAATGTTTCAAAAAAAGTAGGCATACGACGTACAAAAAGTTCGCGCCCCTCTTTATCTCTAAAGATAGGATGTCCTAACCACCCAACAGCTATTCCATCCCCGTTGTCCATTGAGCCCGCTCTGAATAACCCCCCCTTTGCCGGATTATTGCCGATGTAATCATAAAAAGCTAGTTTTTCGGGAATTTTAGACCAAGCTTCAGATAAACTTTGATTTTCAGCCAACCCAGCACCAATTCTTCGATATATTTCTTGTTGGAAGTATCCTTGATCCCATTGATAACGAGTGGGACCAAATAATTCAATCGGGGTAGTTGCTGAACCATACCACATAGTTCCAGCAACTACAAAAGCGGCAAAAAAGACAGCAGCAATACTACTGGAAAGGACGGTTTCAATATTTCCCATACGTAATCCTTTGTATAGGCGTTGAGGTGGACGTACACTAAGATGGAATAGACCCGCCAATATGCCCAAGGTCCCTGCTGCAATATGATGAGAGGCTATTCCTCCCGGAACAAAAGGATCAAAACCCTCCACACCCCACGCTGGATTTACGGATTGTACCCTTCCAGTTAGTCCATAAGGATCGGACACCCATATTCCAGGACCATACAATCCTGTTACATGAAATGCACCAAAACCAAAGCAAGCCACCCCTGATAGAAATAAATGAATTCCAAAGATCTTAGGCAAATCCAAAGAGGGTTTTCCTGTACGTTCATCAGTAAATATTTCTAGATCCCAATACACCCAATGCCAGATAGCTGCCAAAAAGCACAAGCCCGAAAACACAATATGTGCCCCGGCCACACCTTCGTAACTCCAAATACCCGGATTCGTTACAGTACCCCCTGTGATACTCCAACCGCCCCATGAATTGGTTATTCCTAAACGAGTCATGAAGGGTATAACGAACATACCCTGTCTCCACATTGGATCAAGAACAGGATCAGAAGGATCAAAAACTGCTAATTCGTATAGAGCCATCGAACCGGCCCAACCAGCAACCAGAGCTGTATGCATTATATGGACAGAAATCAAACGACCGGGATCATTCAATACGACGGTATGAACACGATACCAAGGCAAACCCATGGAAATACCCCTTTATCAATGAAAAATAGACACAATGTAACTTTATTGCATTGGAAAAAACTATGCTGTGGACCCTCTTTTTAGTGGATTATCTTGGGGAAAGAATTAATATTTCTTTGATTTGTTTGATTCTTTTCAATTACTTTTAGTAATAATGAAACTATTTTGTTCGTAGGAACAAAAAGAAGCAGATCTATTCTACACCCGATAAGTACCAATACGCAATGGTAGGGGAGTTGATACCATTTTATATGAGTGAATGCATATATATATTTGTTCATCATTCAAAGGACTTATTTGTAATAATTTTCCTTTATTCATTTTGTCTTCTTTATCTTTTTTTATAAACTTAGTCAATCTATGGATAAAATATGATAAAGGGATAAAATATGATAAAGGCCAATATTAGTAGGACACTAAATCCATTGTTACGCTTTCACATCAAAGTGAGATATAGTACTTAATTTTTCTTTTATTTAATGCCTATTGGTGTTCCAAGAGTACCTTTTCGAAGTCCTGGAGAGGAAGATGCATTGTGGATTGACGTATAGTGCGACTTGTCAGATATATTGGGTCATATGGTATTTCCCCATTCTCTTCCCCGATCGAGATATCCTCCCCTTCGCCCAAGAAAGATTGATTGAATTATCAAAAATTTGGAGCGTGAAGTTCAATTAGATCCATTTTTTCGGGAGGGTATACAGATTAATATTATCAATTAGAATAATTTATGGTTATCTTGGTTAGGCCAATAAAATGAAGTATCCAGGCTCCGTTTAGAAAAAAACCGGTAAAAAATCTATTTATGATTACTATTTCTATCATATTCTATTTCTTTATATATTTATAATAGAAGTGATCTCAAACTGTTAATCAATCGAGTAATATGATGAATGCATTGAATATCTGTTGTAAGACATGAAATAAATTGTAAAAAGGAAGTCGTAGCAAAAGGACGTGGTATTGGGGCATTTGTCATATATGTGCAAATCCAAATCGGGCGGATCTTTACTCGGAGTAGAGCATAAACCTAAAAAAATTGAAGAAGCCCATTCAGGAACAAGAAAATTACATCGCGATTGAGATTGTATCTCGATGAAACAATACATCAATGAAAAGTTAGTTAGATAAATTTAGTAATTTTTTTTTATAGATAAACAAAACAGGCCAAAACCCATCTTTTTTGAAAAATGAAAGAAAAGCCCCTTTTTATAAGTTAAAAGCCTGGTATGAAAAAAAAAAAAAATAAAAGAAAGCGCTAGAATCTACATCTACACATTGATTCTTTTTTTTTTTCGTTATTTTTGTTGAACCGTATGCATCAAAAGGTGCATGTACGGTTTCTAAGGGATACAACTTTATCCCAATCAACCGACTTTATCGAGAACGATTACTTTTTTTAGGCCAAGGGGTTGATAGCGAGATCTCGAATCAACTTATTGGTCTTATGGTATATCTCAGTATAGAGGATGATACCAAAGATCTATATTTGTTTATAAATTCTCCTGGCGGATGGGTAATACCCGGAGTAGCTATTTATGATACTATGCAATTTGTGCGACCAGATATACAGACAATATGCATGGGATTAGCCGCTTCAATGGGATCTTTTATTCTGGTCGGAGGAGAAATTACCAAACGTCTAGCATTCCCTCACGCTTGGCGCCAATGAGTTTTTTATTTGATTTGAGAGAAAAAAGAAGACTATGCCTTCGCGCTATATGAAATATGAATATTAAGTAATAATAGCATGGCACTTCGAATTCGATATGATAAATTTTTTTAACCCTTAAATTATGTATCGAAAGAGTAGTATGAGATAAAAGGTATTTCCGATTTTATCTAATCTATCGGGAGGCCTATTTCAGCGTCACAAACTTTTTTGTTTTCACGCCGGGAGGCTCTTAACAATATTTAGGTTATGAAAGAATATGAAAATAAAAAAAATCTTGTTTTTTTATTTGAAAAAAAAAAAAAAAAGAAACTTTGGGATTGCTAAATAACAGACGAAATAAATATATAAAGCAACGGAGCCATCATAGTATTTTTGAACTACTCCAAAAACAAAAAGAAGGGTGGTTATTGGATCATTTACCAACCCGAGTCTGATAGACCCTATATTTAATTTATTTGATATTTAAGTAAGGTAAAAACGAATTCCATTATAGAGCCGTATGCAATGCGTAAAAGATGCCTGTACGGTTGTTCAATTATATATTTTATTATTCCACCTTATCATCATGCGAGATAGAATAAACATTTATTATGTTATATCATCAGGGTAATGATCCATCAACCTGCTAGTTCTTTTTATGAGGCACAGACGGGAGAATTTATCTTGGAAGCGGAAGAACTTTTGAAGCTGCGCGAAACCGTCACAAGGGTTTATGTACAAAGGACAGGCAAACCCTTATGGGTTGTATCCGAAGATATGGAAAGAGATGTTTTTATGTCAGCAACAGAAGCCCAAGCTCATGGAATTGTTGATCTTGTAGCGACGGAATAAAAAAGAAAAAATAACAAAAATTTCAGACGAATTGGTGATTTGAGATTTTATCTTCTTACCGGATTTAATATTCTATTCATTAATCTATTAATATAGAAATAAAATAATTCATAATCATCCGGTTAAGATCGATCTAAACCAGCCCATTATGTATATGATTCAATATGCCAACTATTAAACAACTTATTAGAAACACAAGACAGCCAATCAGAAATGTCACGAAATCCCCCGCTCTTGGGGGATGTCCTCAGCGACGAGGAACATGTACTAGGGTGTATGTGCGACTCGTTCAGATCATGGGCTAGGACAAAAGAAAGAAAACAATTGATCCAGTATCAACGATCAGTACCAGTGAATAGACTAGAATGGAAGAACTCCATTCAATATCTAAAAATAAAAAAGATCTATCCTTCTATTGTGGTATCAAATGTATGGTTTCCGTTGGTGCAAATCCAATCAACTCCGTTTTAAATTTAAGATGAGAAAGAATTCTCCATTGATAGCAAATGATATCCATTAAGCAGGGGAAATACTATTTTAAAAAGCAGAAAAATTATGCCTTACTCTTGCAAGAACGGACTAACAGGGTCAGCTACTCAGCTAATCTTCATAATTAAATACCGTTACTGTATAAGTAGATCTCATTGTGAAAGACCTCGTACTGGATAATTATGGGTAGAGCCAAAGAGTGTGAACTGTACAAGTTAACAATAACATTGATTAAATGAAAGAAGGGCTCCGGTGTATAGAGAGGACCTCACCGTTTAAGAAGTAACCATAGAAACGATGGAACCCACTATATCCATTTATATTTACTACTTTTATGTGTTTTTGATACCTAATATCAATACAATTTTTTCTAGGCATTTCACCTAGAAAAAAAAAAAAAAAAAATCGTGGTCGGGAAGGTTATAGTAGCAAAAGCCATTGGAATTAAAATTTTATACATTGGAAGAATCCGTTTTGTTATTAATAGACTAGGATACGGGAAGGGAATAACTGAAAGAAAGGAAATCGATTAGTTATTCATCAAAGTTTCATTTATTCAATGACCAGAATTAAACGAGGGTATATAGCTCGAAGACGTAGAACAAAAATTCGTTTATTTGCATCAACCTTTCGAGGGGCTCATTCAAGACTTACTCGTACTATTACTCAACAGAAAATAAGAGCTTTGGTTTCGGCTCATCGGGATAGAGGTAGACAAAAGAGAGATTTTCGTCGGTTGTGGATCACTCGGATAAATGCAGTAATTCGCGAGAATAAAGTATACTTCAGTTATAGTAAATTTATACACAATCTGTACAAGAGACAGTTACTTCTTAATCGTAAAATACTTGCACAAATAGCTATATTAAATAAGAGTTGTCTTTATATGATTTCCAATGAGATCATAAAATAAAGAGATTGGAAGGAATCCGTTGGAATAGTTTAAATGGAGTTCCCTGGAGAATGAACTCTGGGAAGGTAGAGTAGAAATTAGTATGATAAAATATGATAAAGTCATCAAAATGAAGAAAGACGTTAAATAAAAAATATTTATTCCTCTTCTCCCATTTTTTTTCTTACGACAGGACATTTCGATTTTACGATTTTTCGAACAAAAAAAAAAAAGTCAATCCGCATTTGAGTTTGGATTGGAATTTTATTTTGATTCAATTCATCAATTCAATTGAAGAGTCAACCTATTTTTTTCTGGTTCTAAGACCAGCAGCTCTAGCGGTTGACTCGCTTCTTTCAAATTGTTTCTCATTATTAAGAAAAGGTAACGGAGATAAAATACGAGCTTGTTTTATAGCAATAGTAATTAATCGTTGTTGTTTTAAGGTCAATCTATTCACCCGTCTAGATAATATTTTTCCTTGTTCGCTAATAAATCGACTAATTAAACTCATGTTTCTATAATCAATTCGATCCCCCGATTGGATCGGAGGCAAACGCCTACGAAAAGATCGCTTAGATTTAAGAAAGATTCGCTTGGATTTATCCATGGTTTGTTTATTCCTTATCCTGAAAATCCCAATCCTATTTCTTAATTCTATATCATCTTTGATCCGATCGAAATAGGATTTGGTTTGTTTATATTTATTTGTTTCTATTTAAATAAATTTAAAAATAAATTATATATATATATTGTTATATATAATATGTAATTTTTCATCTTCCTTGGAAGACTGACACACGAGCGATCGGTTCGATCTATTTCTTTATCTCCCCATGAATCGTATGTTTGTAACAACAGGGACAGAATTTTCTCAATTCCAATCGACTAGGCGTATTGTGTCGATTCTTTTGAGTAATATATCTGGAAATGCCCATTGATTCCTTATTAACACGATTTCGAACACAACTGGTACATTCCAAAATAACCGTTACTCGGACATCTTTACCCTTAGCCATGAACCTCCTTTGGTTTTTGATTCACTCAATTCTTTAATTTTCCGACCCGAAGCAAGGAAGAAGAAAGGACACAAAAATAGAAGCAGGTAACTCGAAATCAAATTATGAAATAAATATTTTGTTGCAATCAATATAGTAATAAATAATAAGTAATATAATGATTTCTAACTATATTTATAATTTTTAATTGCCAATTGCCGTCCAGTATTTCATTTTCAGTTAAGTATCTTGTATGATATTGTTGCCCCAACCACCGCATTTCCGTTCTATTATTAATTTAATTTGAGCCTGAGCCCGAGTTCATAGTTTCACTGAGGGTGAAACCGCTTTTTCTTTGTTTTTTTTTTTTTTAGAAAGAATAAGTAAAAAAAGAAAAAAAGAAAAAACAAAGAAAAAAAGGAGGGAGGGGTAGGGATTAGTTACAGATATTTGATTGTATCTCTAATCTTCTTCCCCCTTCCCATATCAATAGCTAGAATGAAAAAAAGGGGAATATCAACGCATCCGGAAAAAAACGATTGATCTCTATCAATAAACCTGCTAAAGACCCGAACCATAGAGTACTTACTACCGGTGCCACGGAGAGATATGTTTTTAGATCTCGCATTTAAAAAACTCCTCTTTCTGTATTCGTTATTGTAATTTTATTGTAATTTGTAATACCTAATGGTAATACATATATGACCGTATGTGTATATGTAGTTAATGACTTACCACTTGTACGCGGAGTTCCTAATTCAAATTGAAATGTACAAAATAGATATTTATTTAAAGAAAAAAATACGTCCATTTCCGCCTTAAATTCCTAAAAAATATTAATTTTTTGTGGTAGATTTCATATTTATTTCATACTTTATATAAGTCTTTTACCATATTATATGTTTGTTATATGATATATGAGACCAAAAGGAAGAAGGAAGAAATGATAAGAGAGTTTGTGTATATCAATGTAGGAAATAAAGAT